AGGTTTTTTCTTTCTTTAACTAACTACAAAGATTATGGGTTTTTCACTCTATTTTCTATATAATCTCGAAAGAAAAAAACCTAAAACCGAGAAAGGAAACGATAATAAAAATTGCTAATTACAAGTTTTAAAAATCTAGTTATCTTTTCAAATCTAGTTAAAAAAAAGAAATATTTTTTTGACTCATCTCGTTTTCCGTGTAGGATACCTCTTTTTAGTCTCATTCGATAGATTAAATGAGGAAAACAGCTCTACTATTTAATCTAATGAGTTCAAATTTAAGTAAATTCCATTTTAATAAAGTAGAAAGGGGCGTATTCTAGGTTCTAGGGTCACTAAAAAAAAAAAAAAGAATAAAAACAACTTATTTTCAAATTTTTACATATTCATTCAAAAAAAGTTATATGTTTTGACTTAAGTTAGATAATAGAGTTTTTTTTTTTTTTTATGGTTAATTTCTTAAAGAGTTTTTAAATTAATCAGTTACGTGAATTCTGAATCCTGAGATGCCAAAGACGATGAATTAAGTTATTTTTATCTTTCTCTATTTTTGTTGATACCACCTATAATGATTGATAATTCACAAATTTTCAATTGAATTTTTTTGATTCTTGGAACTAGTTATCTTTCTCTATTTCTTAAAAATTTTTTTTTATTGAAACTTAGGGAAGTACTTTAGAAACATATGTATAAAAAAACATATTTTATTGAGTCCCTTCATGCCTACTATAACTAGTTATTTCGGTTTTCTACTAGCAGCTTTAACTATAACCTCAGTTCTATTTATTGGTCTAAGCAAAATCCGACTTATTTGAAATTAATTGAATGAAGATTTTTTTATAAAAAAGGATTTCGGTGGTATTTCATATGTTCGATAGTTCCTTACCGTGTTAATTACCCAATTTTGGTCATTGAGATTCATCGGCAATACAGATTAAGAGCTAGGAATAGATAGTACCTCTCTTTTCTCCCTTTCAAAAATGAAAACAAAAGAAAATTGAAATGATTGAAGTTTTTTTATTTGGAATCGTCTTAGGTCTAATTCCTATTACTTTGGCTGGATTATTCGTAACTGCTTATTTACAATACAGACGTGGTGATCAGTTGGACTTTTGATTAATTAACATCTCTTTTTTTTGACTGACCTCCTTCTTGCTTTCATATGCGGGAGGTCTAATTCAGATTGCTACTCAATGATTTGCGAACAGTGGAATTTTGACACAATCTAATAAACAAGAGGGAAATCACGCTCTGTAGGATTTGAACCTACGACATTGGGTTTTGGAGACCCACGTTCTACCGAACTGAACTAAGAGCGTTTTTCTTGTTTTTTATAAAAAACGCAAAGGCTGTAAAGAGGACATTCTTTAACCCGAATCGATTTTGTACGTATATACTATATCATAGTATATTATAAATTTCAGAATGATATGTATGTCCAATTTTATTAAAAATTGGATAGATCTAAAAAAGATCCCTCGTTACTGCTCAGAAGAGCAGTAATAGGTAGGGATGACAGGATTTGAACCCGTGACATTTTGTACCCAAAACAAACGCGCTACCAAGCTGCGCTACATCCCTTTCAATTGGTTTACAGTGTCATTGTAGAGAATTCCTGTCTTGTTTTCCACATCCTTCTTCTTTTTTATTGGTATATTAAATTTATTTCTTCTTTTTTTCTCATATCAGATAACAAACATATAATTAAAAAAATTACTTTTTTTTTACGAAAATTGTCTGAATTTCAATTTTACTTACATAAATGGGCGTTTCCATTTTAAAATGGAATCTATAAGATCGTTCTAGTAGACAATATTTCAATTCTAATTTTCAAAGTGGGGGGGCGGAAGTTACGTATACAAATACAAGAACTTCTTAACTACATGTACATCTGTAGTTATATATATTACTATATATAATGTAATACAATAAATAAAGAAGAAAGAAGGAGGATTTCAAATGCGAGATCTAAAAACATATCTTTCCGTAGCACCAGTACTAAGTACTCTATGGTTCGGTTCGTTAGCAGGTTTATTAATAGAGATTAATCGTTTATTTCCAGATGCATTAACATTTCCCTTTTTTTCATTCTAGTTATTAACATCAGAAAGGGGTGAAAAATTTTAGAGATACAATCAACGATCGGAGACTAATCCCCCCCCTTTTTTTTTCTAATTCATTCTAAAAAAATAATTAGAAAAAGGGGGGGCGAAAGGTCATAAAATTGAGGGTTCAGGATCCCATTAAATTAGTAATAGTAGTAATAGAACGAAAAAAAGTGTTGCTAGGGAAAGAGTATCCGATGAGATACTTAAAAAAAATACTGTACAAAGATTTTAAATCGAGTTTTCACAAAATCATTGTATTGCTTATTATTTTTTTTATTTAATTACTAATTAATATTCATTGCAACGAAATATTTCAGAATTTTTTTTAGTTAACAGCTTCTATTTTTTGGTTCTTGTTCTTTCTGGATCCTAAAAATAAAATAGAAGATTGGGGTGAATCATAAATCCAAAGGAGGTTTCATGGCCAAGGGTAAAGATGTTCGAGTAACAATTATTTTGGAATGTACCAGTTGTGTTCGAAATGATATTAAGAAAGAATCAGCGGGAATTTCCAGATATATTACTCAAAAGAATCGGCATAACACCCCTAGTCGATTGGAATTGAGAAAATTCTGTCCCTATTGTTATAAACATACAATTCACGGGGAAATCAAGAAATAGATCAAATTGAGTGCTTGTATGTCAACTTTTATTTTAAGAACAGGAATAATGCTAGTATCTATATATTATTACATATATATAAATATAAACAAATAAATCAATAGAAAGAAATCTAATCCTATATTCTTAATTCTATATAGAAACTCTATCCTATATAGAAATATAAATCGTTTTTATTTTGATCCGATCAAAATAGGATTTTAGAGATTAGGATTTTAGAGATAAGGAATAAAAAAATTATGAATAAATCTAAGCGACTTTTTACTAAATCCAAGCGATCTTTTCGTAGGCGTTTGCCCCCGATTCAATCGGGGGATCGAATTGATTATAGAAACATGAGTTTAATTAGTCGATTTATTAGTGAACAAGGAAAAATATTATCTAGACGGGTTAATAGAGTGACTTTAAAACAACAACGATTAATCACTATTGCTATAAAACAAGCTCGTATTTTATCTTTGTTACCTTTTCTTAATAATCAGAAACAATTTGAAAGAAGTGAGTCGACCCCTCGAACTACTAGCCTTAGAACCAGAAAAAAATAGACTTATTCTTCAATTGAATAACAATTCCAATCTGAAGGAATTAAAAAAGGGATTAACATTTTGTTCGAAAAATCCAATCAAGAATCCAAATTTGATTGTTATGTCTGTGTCTGTCATAAAAAAAAAAATAAAAGAATCGTCGAAAAGAAAAAGAATAACTCTTTTTTTAGCGACTATATACTCTCGTTTTGTTTTGACGACTTTTTTATAATACTAATTTCTACTCTACCTTCCCCGAGCTCATTCTCCTTAGAACTCTATTTCAAATATTTTAGTGGATTTTTTCCAATCCCCTTATTCTTTTATCTCATTCGAAATCGTATAAAGACAACTCCTATTTAATAGAGCTATTTGTGCAAGTATTTTCCGATTAAGAAGTAATTGCTTTTTGTACAGATTGTGTATGAATCGGTTATAACTATGGAATACCCCCATTTCGTGAATTACGGCATTTATTCGAGTGATCCATAAACGGCGAAAATCTCTTTTTCTTTTACTCCTATCCCGATGAGCCGAAACTAAAGCTCTTATTCTCTGTTGAGTCATCGTTCGTGTAAGTCGTGAATGAGCCCCTCGAAAGCTTGATGCAAATAAACGAAGTTTTGTTCTACGCCTCCGAGCTATATATCCGCGTTTAATTCTAGTCATTGAATAAATCAAACTTTGATGAATAACTAATTCTTTTTTTAGTTATTCTTTTCCCCTTTACTAGTCTATTAATAACCAAACGAATTATTCCAATGTATAAAAAAAAATTCCAATGGCTTTTGCTACTCTAACCTTCCCCACCACTATTTTTTGCTAGGTATTTTCCTTTGCTTTGAAAGGATAAATTGCCTTGATACTTGATATAAAAAAATAGAATAACTACAAAAAGTAGTAAATAGAAATGGATAAATAGTGGGTTCCATCGTTTCTATGGTTACTTCTAAAACGGTGAGGTCTTCTCTATACACCGGAGCTCCTTCTTTTAATTAATCAATACTATTGGTAACTTGTACAATTCACATTCTTTGGCTCTACCCCATCAATATTCCAGTAATTAGGTCTTTCACAATAAGATCCACTTTATACAGTAACGGTATTTCATTTGTAAAATAGATTTTGTCGTTTACCCTGTTAGTCCGTTCTTTTCTTTCAAGAGTGGAATCTTTTTAATAAAAAATGGAATTTCCCCCGCTTAATGGATAACCATTTGTTATCATTGGGGGTTTTCTAAAAAATGGAGTTGATTGGATTTGCACCAATGTAAACCATAAGTTTCAGACACAATAGAAGATATGAACAATCTATCTTTTTTAAATAATGAATCGAGTTCCTCCATTCTATTTTATTCACAGGTACTGATCCTTGATATTTCAAAAAGAATTTCCTTTTTGTGTCTCAGTCTATGATCTAAACGAGTCGCACATACACCCGAGTACATGTTCCTCGTCGCTGAGGGCATCCCCGAAGCGCTGGGGATTTCGTGACATTTCGGATTGGCTGTCTTGTATTTCTAATAAGTTGTTTAATGGTTGGCATACGGAATCATATAAATAATGGGTTGGTTTAGATTAGTTCTAACCGGCTAATTCTGAATTACTTCTCTTCAAGATTCTCTTCAATATATTTTTTTTAATATTGAAGAGAATATGAAACTAAACCTTTAATCTAAAAAGATATAAAATTAGAAATTGTAGATTTGCATGAAATCGCTCCTATTTTTTATTGAACCGCTACAAGATCAACAATTCCATGAGCTTGGGCTTCTGTTGCTGACATAAAAACATCCCTTTCCATGTCTTCGGATACAACCCATATAGGTTTGCCCGTTCTTTGTACATAAACCCTTGTGATGGTTTCGCGAAGTTTTAGTAGTTCTTCCGCTTCCAAGATAAATTCTCCCGTTTGTGCCTCATAAAATGAACTAGCGGGTTGATGGATCATTACCCTGATGATATAATAGAAAATGTTCTTCTATTTCGCAGAATGAGGCGAGATAACCAAAAAAACGGAGAAAATTGAATAACCGTACAGGCTTTTTTTGTGCATTGCATACGGCTCCACAATGGAATTGACTTTTTTGACCTTTCCTTTTGACGAAAGAAAACAAAATATAGGTTGTATTATACGCAGATCCAGAAATCATCCAATTACCATCCTTCTTTTTTGTTAGGAATTAAAAAAATACTATGATGGTTCCGTTGCTTTATATATCATTTTTTTGATTCGTCTATGATTCAGCAATCCCAAAGTGTCTTTTTTTTTTTAATATCCATTTTGTAAATAAGCTTCCGGTGTGAAAACAAAGTTTGTGACGCTGAGATGTGCCCGAATAGGTAAGATATCATTTGAAATACCCCTTCCTTATCTCATACTACTCTTTCAATATATAATCTAAATTTTTTTTAATCTAAAAAATTTCATATCGAATTCGAAGTGCCATGCTATTATTACTTAACTAATTCATATTTTCGATGGCGAAGGCATAGTATTTTTTTCTCGAAAATAAAAAAACTCATTGGCGCCAAGCGTGAGGGAATGCTATACGTTTGGTAATTGCTCCTCCGACTAGGATAAAGGAGGCTATTGAAGCGGCCAATCCCATGCATATTGTCTGTACATCGGGTCGCACAAATTGCATAGTATCATAAATAGCCATTCCCGATATTACCCATCCACCAGGAGAGTTTATAAACAAATAAAGATCTTTGGTATCCTTTTCTATACTGAGATATATCATAAGACTAATAAGTTGATTCGAGATTTCGGTATCAACCTCTTGGCCTAAAAAAAATAATCTTTCTCGATAAAGTCGGTTGATTAGGATAAAATTTTATTCCTTAGGAGCCGTACAGGCACCTTTTGATGCATACGGTTCAACAAAAATTGTGAAAAAATCAATGTGTCGATTCCAACCCCCCCTTTTTCATAGAAGGTTTTTGTTTCTAACTTATAACGTAAGGACTTGCTCCCAAAAGTCAAAGAAAAAATCCGTTTTGGCCCCTTTTATTAGATATTATAATCCTATAATAAAATGATTGATTAAGCCTGTCAGACTAACTTGATTCATTGATATTTTTTTTTCATCGAGATTCAGTTGAAATGGCGATGGTTTTTTCTTGTTCCTGAACGGGCTTCTTCCTTTTTTTATTCCATTTTTAGGTTTATGCTCTACCCCGAGTAAAAGGATAAATTTGCCCGATTTTGATTTGCACATATAGGACAAATGAACCAAATACCGCGTCTTTTTTTACTACTCCTTCTTTTTTTTTCAATTAATTTCTTTCACATGTCTTCTGTCAACTAGTCAACAAATTTTTAATTATATTATTTGATTTGAGCAACAGTCTGTTTTAGATCACCCTGTTTCAATTTTTTTCTTTTTTAATAGAATTTTTTATCATAATTTTGCATATCATATAAGTAGTAATTATAAAAATATTATATATTAATTATCAATTGGGTTTTTGCTAAACGGAGCCTGGATACTTCATTTTATTAGTCCGATCACGTAAACCATAAAAAAATTTTGATAATCTAATATCAATCTAAAAACTCCCTGCATTTAATTCCACTTTATTTTTTGCGCTTCGCGTTACAAACTTTTGATGATTCAATCAATCTTTTTGGGCGAAACAGAGGATATCTCGATCGAGGGAGAAAATGGGGAAATCCCATATAGCCCAATATATCTGACAAGTCGCACTATATGTCAACCCAAGATGTATCTCCTTCTCCAGGACTTCGAAAAGGTACTTTTGGAACGCCAATAGGCATGAAATGAAAAAAAAAGAGAATGAAGTTCTCTATTTCACTTTGATGTGGAAACGTAAGACTGGGGTTTCGTTTTTTAATACTATTATCCTTTTTTCCTACTTTATTAATCATATTTAAATTAATCATATTTAATACATAAGTTGAATAAGCTAAAATAAAATATAAAATAAAAGTAAAGTAAGAGAGAATGAATCAAAATAAAGGAAATTTTTTACGAACGGGCTTCTGAATGATGAACAACAATAGCTATCTTGGTTCATATAAAATAGGATTCACCCCCATTGCGTATTGGTACTTATCGGATATAGAATAGATCCGCTTCCCTTTTTTCTTATGAATCGAATTGTTCCATTATTACTAACAGAATAGAACAAATATTAATCCTTTCTCCGAAATAATTACCTAAAAAAGGGGGGTCCGTAGCATAGTTTTTTCCAATGCAATAAAGTTACATAGTGTCTATTTTTCGTTGATAAAGGGGTATTTCCATGGGTTTGCCTTGGTATCGTGTTCATACTGTTGTATTGAATGATCCCGGTCGTTTGCTTTCTGTTCATATAATGCATACTGCTCTGGTTGCTGGTTGGGCCGGTTCGATGGCTCTATATGAATTAGCTGTTTTTGATCCCTCCGACCCTGTTCTTGATCCAATGTGGAGACAAGGTATGTTCGTTATACCTTTCATGACTCGTTTAGGAATAACCAATTCGTGGGGCGGTTGGAATATTACAGGAGGGACTATAACGAATCCGGGTCTTTGGAGTTACGAAGGGGTAGCCGGAGCACATATCGTGTTTTCTGGGTTGTGCTTCTTGGCAGCTATTTGGCATTGGGTATATTGGGATCTAGAAATTTTTTGTGATGAACGTACAGGAAAACCTTCTTTGGATTTGCCCAAGATTTTTGGAATTCATTTATTTCTTTCAGGGGTGGCTTGCTTTGGTTTTGGCGCATTTCATGTAACAGGATTATATGGTCCTGGAATATGGGTATCCGACCCTTATGGACTAACCGGAAAGGTCCAACCCGTAAACCCGGCGTGGGGCGTAGAGGGTTTTGACCCTTTTGTTCCGGGAGGAATAGCCTCTCATCATATTGCAGCAGGGACGTTGGGTATATTAGCGGGCCTATTCCATCTTAGTGTTCGTCCGCCTCAACGTCTATACAAAGGATTACGTATGGGCAATATTGAAACCGTCCTTTCCAGTAGTATTGCTGCTGTCTTTTTTGCAGCTTTTGTTGTTGCTGGAACTATGTGGTATGGTTCTGCAACTACTCCCATCGAATTATTTGGTCCTACTCGTTATCAATGGGATCAGGGATACTTTCAACAAGAAATATATCGAAGAGTTAGTGCTGGACTAGCTGAAAATCAAAGTTTATCAGAAGCTTGGTCTAAAATTCCTGAAAAATTAGCTTTTTATGATTATATTGGTAATAATCCAGCAAAAGGGGGGTTATTCCGAGCGGGTTCAATGGACAATGGAGATGGAATAGCTGTTGGATGGTTAGGACACCCCGTCTTTAGAAATAAAGAAGGGCGTGAACTTTTTGTACGTCGTATGCCTACTTTTTTTGAAACATTTCCGGTTGTTTTGGTAGACGGAGACGGAATTGTTAGAGCCGACGTCCCATTTAGAAGGGCAGAATCAAAATATAGTGTCGAACAAGTAGGTGTAACTGTTGAGTTTTATGGTGGTGAACTCAATGGAGTGAGTTATAGTGATCCCGCAACTGTGAAAAAATATGCTAGACGGGCTCAATTGGGTGAGATTTTTGAATTAGATCGTGCTACTTTGAAATCCGATGGTGTTTTTCGTAGCAGCCCAAGAGGTTGGTTTACTTTTGGACATGCTTCGTTTGCTCTACTTTTCTTCTTTGGACACATTTGGCATGGTGCTAGAACCCTCTTCAGAGATGTTTTTGCTGGTATTGATCCAGATTTGGATGCTCAAGTGGAATTTGGGGCATTCCAAAAACTTGGAGATCCAACTACAAAAAGACAAGCAGTCTGATGCAACATTTCTTTTTTTCTTCTAGTTTCTGTTTGCGATTTTTTTTAATTAGGTAGGGTACTGCAGGAATCTTGATTTAAACCGCTGCCGTCTCTTTGACTCTTTTTCTTTCTTTATCCAGAGGGATACTCCCAAGTAAACAAAACAGGTATGAAAGCTATAATTGTAAACCACGATCAAATTTATGGAAGCATTGGTTTATACATTTCTCTTAGTATCCACTTTAGGGATAATTTTTTTCGCTATTTTTTTTCGGGAACCACCTAGAATTTCAACTAAAAAATGAAATGAAATAATTTTTCATTATCTTCATTGACGTAATCAGCCTCCAAATATTTGGAGGCTGATTACGTCAACTAGTCCCCGTGTTCCTCGAATGGATCTCTTAGTTGTTGAGAGGGTTGCCCAAAGGCAGTATATAGAGCATACCCAGTAAAACTTACAAGTAACCCAGATATAAAGATGGCGACTAGGGTTGCTGTTTCCATTATTATAGAATTGAAAGACCACAATGGATCTATGCTAAGATCGTTTATTTACAACGGAATGGTATACAAAGTCAACAGATCGTAATGAATACAAAATAATATTTATGGCTACACAAACTGTTGAGGATAGTTCTAGATCTGGTCCAAGAAGCACTACTGTAGGGAAGTTATTGAAACCATTGAATTCCGAATATGGTAAAGTAGCTCCTGGATGGGGAACGACCCCTTTGATGGGTGTTGCAATGGCTCTATTTGCGGTATTCTTATCTATTATTTTGGAGATTTATAATTCTTCTGTTCTACTGGATGGAATTTCAGTGAATTAGACTAAGAAAAATCTTGAAGTATCAGCTTTTAGCTCGATACAAAAAAGTAAAGTATGTAGGTCTACAAATTTTAGCCTATTCTCCTTTGGTAGTTCGACCGCGAAATTTTTTCTGCATTGTATATTTCCGGAATAT